GTACCGAGGGTTCGAATCCCTCTCTTTCCGTTTTTGTTGATGACTTACTAGTTTATTTCAAAATTTTTTTGAACTCTTTTGATTAATTCTTTCTTAATAAAGAGAAAAATTCTCTTCGAATTTCCAAAATCAAACCAAAAAAGTAAGGAAACCCTTCTTTCTTTTATTCTTCGCGTCCAGGATTACGTCCCGGATCATTCGATAGAAATCCAAAAATGAAGAGAGAAACAAAGAATATCACTACTGTGTAAACAAAGAGTTTGAGAGTAAGCATTACGCAATTTCCAAGATATTATTATTATTTTTTTTTTTTTTCAAAAAAGAGAATAGATTCTCCCATATATCCTATTTTGACTTTGACACCGAAAATTCAAGTAGTTTCTGTAAATAAAAAAAAATTCTAAATGTATTTTGGAAAAGTCCCTTTCCTAGTATAAAAAACTCTTTACTACCCCTAATTCTCTATTGTGGAAGACCCTGGGGAATTTTTCACGTAAAAATGGCTAGAACGATAAATGAAATGATTCAAATTTGTTGATGCTATCCAAGACTTTATATATTTGAATCGAGAGTTAATACTGTAAGACTTATCTGATCTATTATATTCGAAATTGGTTTCTCGAATAACTCTTTTGTTAGGACAAGCCTGAAAATCTTATCGAAAACTTACAGCAGCTTGCCAAACAAAGGCTAAGAGAAAAAAGAGTAGAGGTATTACCGGCATAAAATCTACGATTGGACTTAAAAAAGCGTAGGCCTCGGGTAATTTGGCGAATAAAAAATTACTGGAAGAAAGGGCAGAATTAAGACAGATACAGATCAAGCTAAAGATATTAAGCATAGCAGACATTTTTTTTTGAAGATAATTACATTTTGATTGAGTTATTGATATAAGATAAGGGAAAAGGAAAGAAAGCAAAGTAGATCAAAAATACTTCTTTTTATTTTGCACTTACTCAATCAAAAATCCTTCTATTCTCTTTAGAGAATTGAAGAAATCATACTTTCATACATTATCTTAATTGAATTATATGTAATGATCAAGAAATTCCGTTTAATTCTAAACTACATGTGTGAAAATCCTAATAACAATCTAATGGATTTTTGTACTGGAATTGACGAACAAAAACTAACAATATTAGTGTTTATTTATATAGATTCGATATTTTAGTGGGGCGTGGCCAAGTGGTAAGGCAACGGGTTTTGGTCCCGCTATTCGGAGGTTCGAATCCTTCCGTCCCAGAGTATCTTTATTTTATCATAAAAAAAATAAATTCCTAATTCAAAATTTATTTAGCAAAAAAATCGAGTTAGTCAAAAATTAAAATTATGGATTAAGGATTGAAGAAAATGAGATTCTATTCTATAGAATCTAGGGAGATACTAGATATATAGTATAAAATATGTATTAAAATATCTATTAATTATTAATTTAATATGAAATTAATAATTTAATTTTAATAGAGTATCGCTTTATACAGATTCAACCAATGACTATTCATGATTCCCTAATTGAATCAATTGCACACCGGTTCCAAATTCGAGGAATGAATGTTATGGTAAAACTTCGTTTGAAACGATGTGGTAGAAAGCAACGTGCGACTTGAAGGACATGATCTGGTGTGGATTCTTATATCCATCATTTTTTTCTAAGAAAAAGAATGCTCTTGGCTCGACATGCCCTGTTCTATTATACTATAACCCGCAATTTTTTGAGTGGGTTTGTTTCATTTTCAAGTTGTAAAATAGGACATAATGGAGCTCGAGTAGAAAGCATTAATTAATTGCTAAAGAGCAAGAATCTATGGTTAATATTAATCAATACGTTAGAACAACTTCGTAAGTATATCTTGGTTAGAGAAATTGAAAGGCCTCAATCCTATCAAGTTTCGACTCAAAAATACATTTTTTGGAATTGAGAAAACCTTTTCGATAAAAAGTATATTGTGCGAGAATCAATCAATCGTTCGTATGATTCTTTTGTTTGATAAAAAGTCACAAAAGGGGTATGTTGCTACCATTTTGAAAGGATTAGAGATCAACGAAGTAATGTATAAACCTAATGATTCAAAGAAAAGATAAAAGATTCCGAAACAAGGTAAGACACTTTCCATTGTCAATTATATCAAGGACTAGATGGGAATGAAGAATTCCAATAGAGTCTAAATAAGTCAGACAAAAAAGGGTTAGAGACTCCTCAATAAACAAAAAATGCTAAAGGATTTTCTTTTGAGCTATTTGAGAGTTATTCAACTTGAGTTCTGAGTGCAAATGATTTTTTTCCAAAAAAAGAAGAATCGAAAGAAGAATAGAAAGGGGACTCAATTTCGAGTCTAATTTATTTGATGATTTTATGAATCTATTTTTCTTTCGAATTTTATATACATAACTAAACTAAAAAAAAATATTTTTTTCTCGAGCCGTACGAGGAGAAAACCTCTTATACGTTTCTAGGGGGGTATTATTTATATAATCTATCCCAATGAGCCATTTATCAAATCGTTGCAATTGATGTTCGGTCCCGAAGAGAAGGAAGAGATCTTCGGAAAGTGGGTCTTTATGATCCAATAAATAATCAAACCTATTTAAATGTTCCTGCTATTCTATATTTTATTGAAAAGGGTGCTCAACCTACGGAAACTGTTTATGATATTTTAAAGAAGGCAGAGGTTATTAATTGATTTAATTGAATTAAATTCAAAAAGAGATTGGGGTGATTCATATATTTATTTATTATTTGGTATAAGACCTCTCCTTCTTAATTCCCACCTTCTCTTACTCTTCTATTTCTTATTGTTCCCATAAGATATCATTTAAAAATGAATGATTCAAATTTATGTTATTAATCTAAGATGTATACCAAGTCAACAAATGAAGAAGTTGATCTTGATATTGACCAAGTCAATAAATGACTTGGATCTCGTAATCTAGCAAATTTTTACACTCCCTTCAATTGATTTGAAGGTTTTCGTTGGAACTCTACTAATAAAAAAAACAACAAAGAATCAAACTTGCTTATTTTTTTTTATTATGTATATTAATTACAATTTATTTTTCTTAATTATAGCTACACCTCCTTAACTACCTCTGCATCTTAGTTAGATAGTGCCAATCCAACACAAGTTTTTTATTAAACTTTATACATACTTCGATTTTTTAGTGATATAAAATCTATTTTTTTTTTTGAAAAATTATTTTCGAATTTAGTTTTCATTCTTTATGCAATTGAATTTCTTTATTACATTCTACAAATAATTGAATTTTTTTAACATACATATTGACAAGAGTGTAATGAACAACTATAATTCAATGGTAGATAGATCTATATCTATTTGGGTTGCTAACTCAACGGTAGAGTATTCGGCTTTTAAGTGCGGCTAGGATCTTTTACACATTTGGATGAAGCAAGGATTCGTCCACATCATCGGTAGAGTTTGTGAGACCACGACTGATCCTGAAAGTAATGAATGGAAAAAAGAGCATGTCGTATCAATGGATAATTATGAGATTGTTTCGTTCTTCGAAACTCCCTGTTTGGATTCTTGGAACGATACGAAAAAAATTCAAAGTTAGGTTGATTAAATACATGGATCGAGCCTTATGGCTCTAATTGGAGGAAAAAAAGCAACGAGCTTGTGTTCTTAATTGGAATGATTACCCGCCCTATATAAATGTTAAAAATATATTGGTGACTGATGCGGGAAGCTTTTTCTTGGAAGTCTATTATCCATTTTTTCGTGAATCCTAACTATTAGTCATTTCCCATTTTAGGGTGTAGATGAATGTGTAGAAGAAACAGTATATTGATAAGGATACTTTTCCAAAATCAAAAGAGCGATTGGGTTGAAAAAATAAAGGATTTCTAACCATCTTCTTATCCTATAAAGAAAGACCAATTAGATGGAAAAAGATAGCGAGTCCGTTGATAAGTATATTTGTCTCCGAGGTATCTATTAGTTCTCATCTCTATTAGTTCTTACAAGGATACCTTGTTTTGACTGTATCGCACTATGTATCATTTGATAACCTAAGAAACCCCCTACTTTTACTTTTGTTTCGGATCTTTTTTTAAATGGAGCAATTCCAAGGATATTTAGATTTATTTAGATCTTGGCAAAACGATTTCTTATATCCACTTATTTTTCAGGAATTTATTTTTGCATTTGTACATGATCATGATTTCAATTTTGATAGGTCTATTTTGTTGGAAAATAGAGGTTATGACACAAAATATAGTTTATTAACTGTGAAACGTTTAGTTACTCAAATGTATCAACAGAATCATTTGAGTCCTGTTAATGATTCTAACCAAAAAGAATTTATTGGACACAAGAAAAATTTATATTCTCATCTGATCTCAGAGGGATTTGCAGTCATTGTGGAAATTCCATTTTCTAGGCAATTCTTAATTTATCGAGAAGAAACAGAAGTCAAAAATTTGAAAAATTTACGATCAATCCATTCAATATTTCCTTTTTTAGAGGACCCATTTTTACATTTAAATTATGTGTTAGATATATTGATACCTTACCCCGTTCATCTGGAAATCTTGGTTCAAAGTATTCGTTACTGGGTAAAAGATGCCTCTTGCTTGCATTTATTGCGAGTCTTTCTTTATGAGTATCGTAACTTTAATAGTCTTATTATTCAAAAGAAATCTGTTTACAAATTTTTAAAAACAAGTAAAAGATTCTTCTTGTTACTATATAATTCCCATGTGTGTGAATATCAATCCATCTTCGTTTTTCTCCGCAACCAATCCTCTCATTTACGATCAACATCTTATGGAGCCTTTCTTGCACGAGTATATTTCTACGGAAAGATAGAATATCTTGGAAAGGGCTTTACTAAGCCTTTGAAAGGGATCCTATGGTTCTTTAAGGATCCTTTTATGCATTATGTTAGGTATCAAGGAAAATGGATTCTGGCTTCAAAAGGCACATCTCTTCTGATGAATAAATGGAAATATTACCTTGTCCATTTCTGGCAATGTCATTTTT